CACAATAGGTTTTTCAATATAAAGGGGGGGAGGGGGTGTTTTTAAATAGTGTGTTTGTTTTAAGATACTATACAATCAATCGAAGAAATGTATCCAATCCAAAGAGAAAAGTATGGAATATTTTCATATATTTTTTGTATCGTTTTGGCGACATGGCCGAGCGGTAAGGCGGGGGACTGCAAATCCTTTTTCCCCAGTTCAAATCTGGGTGTCGCCTGATCAACAAAAAAATCGGAATACCTTATTATGTTTTGCTGAGATAAATTGACAAATTTTTTTCCAGCAGAAGTAAGCGGGGGAGAGGACTCTTGATACTTGCTTGATTCTATAAGCATCTGGCGGTTCTGTTCTCTAAAATGAAAATGCTGTAAATCCTTGCGTCTAGGCTTCAGTTCAAGGAAAGATTATATTAGTGAATATTGAATGAAAAAGAATCGTTAAATCTTAATATGACAGCTCTTCTATTATTAATGTAGTGTTTATTAATTAGGTCTTGAATTAATTTGGATAGACGAACGAGGAATTTATTTGATTATTAATTTATTAGTTGCGTACGTAAAGGCCGAAAGATACTTTGTTCGTATATAGACTCATGAAATTCTCTCTGTGCTCCTGCATTCAATTTAATATTGATTGGCTTTAATGTAATAGACTATCTTCCGATTGTTTCACAGAGACAAACAGGAGACGTAACGTAAGGATTAGATAAAATGAGAAATAGGGTATGCGATAGATAGTGATCTATCTTGACTCTATATTTTTATACTTTTTACTTAATGAAATGAAAGTCAACAAAAGAAAGACTAGGTCTTATTATTTCTACATGTTAGTAACATTCCCTTGAAACTTCCAGGGGTGTATCTACGTATTTTGCTTGCGCTTAGTGTTTTCCGATTCTACTAGAAATCATATAGGAACCTGTTAGAATTTATAATTGTGAGTTTATTGGATTGTTTCATCAACGGTATTGGGTCAGAATTCCCTTTTGACTCTGCGCCAGGGATTCCACTATTATTAATGAACATAATAATGATTAGTGAACATTAATGGAATAATTCCTTCATATTTATAGAGATAGGGGATATAATTCACATGGATATAGTAAGTCTCGCTTGGGCTGCTTTAATGGTAGTCTTTACATTTTCTCTTTCACTCGTAGTATGGGGTAGAAGTGGACTCTAGAAGTACTACTAATTGAGTTTGATTCCTCAAACTCAACCCATATCAATTGTTTTATAGATCGTTCTGCAAAGTCCTTTTTTTTACTGTTAAAATAGAAAAGAAAATAATTATGTTATTAAGTGGATACAGACTTCCTATGGGAAACAACATAGACATAGTGGTTGTCCAACAATATACTACACATAATAAAATATTGCCTTGGGCAAGTCACATATTGCGCGTTCCCGCTTTTTTTTATTCTTTTAGAAATCTTATTTATGTTATGCTTGCTTTATTGAACTCATTTCATATCATGGTTCAAACGTTAAAAATTAGCGGGCTTTACTAATCCTTTTCGAAATCCAAAGAGGTTCCCATGGAAATGAACCACTGGATCATCTGTCAACTGATCAATCAATTACTTCTTCAGAATACTAAAAAAAGATTATTTTATTTTCTTTTTATTAATTATTAATATAGGCCTATACTCTTTTTTCCTTCGTCAATTTGATTCTTTCAATGGATATCGGGATTCATATTGAATAGAATCAGAAATTCTAGGAATTAGAATTGTAAGAGTAAGAATTGCCCTTCGATTTTTTCAGATTGATGATTGGAATCAACACAAATTAAATAGATGAAGCAAAGAAATAGAATTGGTACATTATGTAAATACATTACATATATGTAATTGATATCTATGAGGATACATATTGCAGATTGATCTATATTAAACCTCTATCTTTATACAGTACGACTTTATATACTACAATAACAATAATAAGTATGGTAGAAAGATTCATATATTTCTTTCTACCATACTATCGAATCTCATAAAATACTGATGATTCTAGTCCGCTTATTTCATTTAAGACACGAAATCTTAATACTTTTCATTTTCTTTTTTCTTTTCAATCATTGATAAGAACTAAACAGTCAAGTTTAATTCAAATTAATCATTTTGACTGACTGTTTTTACATATATTATAAGTAAAAAAGCAGTAGGAACTAGAATGAACAGTGCAGTAGCAATAAATGCGAGAATATTTACTTCCATAATCTCATCGTTTCATTTTTAATTAATTCGCAATAACTCGGGATTTCATCCCATAGAGCTGATAAATCTTTCGCCTGTAAATTCAATATTCAATATTCAATGGGATGAATTACATCTCGACGATATCGAATCGGAGCAATATCATGAATAACAATATCTGAGCTATCAAATTGATTCATCGTCGAGAATTAAATAGTATAACATAGGAAGATCTTTTATCCATACCGAATTCAAATTTTGATTCCTGATCCGATAAATAATTCCTTTACTTTCTTTATCATTCTTTTCCATTCTTTCTTTTCTATAACCTACGTACCTCCTTATGGAATCATCTGATGAAATATCATATGACCGCCTTTACACTTACTTACATTGGTTATAAAAAACCCCAATAAAATAACCAATAGAAGCGAAATGTAAAAAGGAAGAAGTTTAGTTCTAAACCCCCTTTTTATGATCTAATCTTCTTGGAAAACAAAGAAGTAGTATAAATAAGGAGAGTCCGGGTATAAAAAAATCGAGTATTCCATCAAATTCATTAAAAAGTTTGTTCTTTCTTCGGCAAGACCCTTAAACTTAAAAAAGATTATTCATTCCCTCACAAAGAGAGATAGGATCTTCTTTGAGCTTTATTTTATTAATATCCCATTTCCTTGGATTAATTTTGGGATACATATATCAAAAATTCAGTGTGAAATTTGAATGAGATAAATTGGTTCAAATTCACATTAATAATTTAAATTCTTAATTGAGGTTGCACAAAATCGGAGCCCTAAAGGGATATACTTTTAATCTTAAAAGTATTATATCAAGGTTACTATGTTAAGTTAATCTTTTTTGTATCGTACAAATTCCATTTCTGTATAGCCCCCCTGTAAACATATAGTACTCTATTACGCAGATCGGGAATAATCGAAAAAGCCAGACTCCGTACGGTATTTGTTGGAATCCTGAATATAATTTTACCAATCATTGTACTAATCTACAGTTGAATAAATGGTAATTCCCATATTTATTTGATGAGAAATGTGAAACTAATAAATAAATCAAATAGGAGGGTATCCTCTTGTGAATGAAATTCTGCTATTTCTTTTGTTCTCCTTTTCACAGCAAACGCAGAGATGAATTGATGTATTTTTTTTATTGGATTTGGATCTGTCGGGACTGACGGGGCTCGAACCCGCAGCTTCCGCCTTGACAGGGCGGTGCTCTGACCAATTGAACTACAATCCCAAGGAAATCAAGTGTACATCATAAATATTCTTATGATTTAATTCAAACCCTTTCTATTTTCTTTCTATTTTCTTTCTATTTTATTTAGATTAGAATAGTCGTATTGTAACAGAAACGCGAGTAATATATTTGATATACCCACGGATATGCACTTTAGTGAGAGCGACTCACGGATTGTTAATAATCCTTTCGTTTTTTATAAATTGATTAATAATCAAATAAAGCTTTCAATGAAAAAAAAGAGTTTTTTTATTTATTCTTTATTTTATTCTTTTCCTTATACTTCCAGATCCTTATATGAATCTAGTATGAATCTAGATCATTAGCAAGCAAGATCAGAATTTGTGAGAAAAAATAAAGAGAGCAAATGAACGGCGGTAAAATATATCAGAAAATTTTAGTTTTTTTATTCTTCCGTATTCCGATCAGGCATTTCTGGGGAACAACAAATGGGGTTCTATCATTTCATGGTGGATCGGCCAATTATTGGGCCGAGCTGGATTTGAACCAGCGTAGACATATTGCCAACGAATTTACAGTCCGTCCCCATTAACCGCTCGGGCATCGACCCAGGAAGAATCAATTCCCGGCTTATTGATAATCCATGATCAACTTCCTTTCGTAGTACACCTACCCCCAGGGGAATTCGAATCCCCGCTGCCTCCTTGAAAGAGAGATGTCCTGAACCACTAGACGATGGGGGCAAGTATGCCCGACCGCCATCATACTATGCTTATGCTCATTGTATGAAGAGTTTTTTTAAATTGTCAATATAATCAAATGATATGACTAGCTTATATATAAGGTTTTTCTTTTTCTATAGCATTTTTTTATTTTACATTTGGATTCATATTCTAATTACAATTCTCTAATAAAAATAAAAAAAATAGATATATTTTCTTTTTATATTTGAATTGGAAATAGTAAATAAAAAAAATATAAAAATAGGCTAGTCCAGAATCGTTTAATGAAGTGATTGGTCTGACATAAAATAAAGAAAATAGAGGGTTCAATTTCGTTTTTTTTTACTTTCCTTCATAGATTGCCTCATCTCATTGTTAAGAAATAGTAGTATCCCTATCTAACACTAACCCAAGGAAATCAGACAGAATCCATCTTCTAATTAGGGAAGAAAGATCAATTGATAAGTTAAATTATCGAAAATTTTCTTTTTTTTTTAGAAAATTTTTGTTCAGAGGATAGTCCGTATCTCTTCATCACATGTCAAGATAAACTATCTTGGGTCTATGTAAACTCGCTGAGTACATGCATAAATCAAATGAATTTCGTTCAATTTCGGTATGGTAGGCAATTTCAAGTAAAATAATTTATTGCATGGATATTTATCCAATCCAATATTAAAAAAGCAAAAAATACCCCGTTAAGTAAATTTGAAGTAAATTCAAATTCTCGTTTGTAGTTCCGAAATGAGCTACTAACCACTATGCGTCTATTGTATATATATTTAATATATATATAGATAGATTTTATTTACCTATCGACTCAGTTAGGAATTAAACGAAGACGGCCCTTTTAACTCAGTGGTAGA